ATAAGTTGAATTAATCAAATTCAATTTGTCTCGTTCTATTTCAGAATAGCCATTCACTCGAAACTGATCTGCTTCCATTTCTACTTTCCGTAAGCGAGCCCGGGCTTTTTCTAGCTGTTCAACGGCCCTTCCGCGGAGTTCTTCTGAATTTCGAATAGTATTCACGATTCGCAGTTTTCGATTATCTAATAAATCACTTAATGAAAGTAGATTATCTTTCCATTCATTTCAAAACTTTCATGATCCCTTCCCGAACCAAACTTGAATCTTTCGATTCATTTGGCTCTCACGCTCAATTACTTCAATTTTTATGGTAAATTTCCATATCTTTTTTGAATGTAATGAACCTATCCTCTACTCTTTGGTCATATTCAAACAAAATGGATCAATAATCCAAGGCCAGAATATTTGGAGGACTCTTCTGACCAAACAAAAATATGTAATTGTCAGCAAAGTTGTTTTTTTTTTCAAATCCAAAATACATTTCTTATTTTATATTTAAAAATAGGTCATCAACTCAGCCTTTGGCATTTAATTTAAACAAAAATGTAAAAAAAAAAAAATAAAAAAGGATGAACCCTTTTTCAATACCAATAAAAGTTTCAAATCTTTTTATCGATATGAGTGTTATATATCGATAAATTTCTAACTATTCCTTGGAAATGGAAAACCATTTCAATATTAACATAGTGGTAGAAAGAGTACCATGCTGTGGCTGAACTTCAAACGGTTTAGCTTTAACCATGTTAATAGTTCCACATTATTGGTTACTAGAGAATCAAAGTATATTTACCAACGAATCACGAAATGCTGCGGTCCTTACATATGATTATAAGATTTCTTAATTTATTCAGAAGTAATTCGCGAGATCATGCACCTTTCTTTACTAGTTATACCGAAAAAGGATGCAGCTGGTTGAATCCAGCCTATTCTTGAAATAAACAACCCGCACACACTCCCTTTCCAAAAAAGATCAATACACCAATCACTACACTTAGATTTATTAGATTTGTTGCTAAAATATCGGTATTAAGTCCGAAACTCCCGGCAGATGGCCAGTGACCCAAAGAAACGAAAGAATCGGTTACATTTTTCATATGATCTCCTCTTATAGATAGACTAAAAATAGATAAACTAAAAAATCGAACATCATTTTTGTTGTATTACTTTACCTATTTTCCTATTTCTAAATCGAAAATAGATTCAAAATCTATTCCATTTCAGAATGTATTTTCTTTTTCAATTGAGATTTCCAATAAGAATAAGACTTATTCGAATAGGATTAGGTACCGGGTTTTCGTGTAAATTTCGAAATACCCCGTTTGTTGCACCATGCCCTAAAAAGCTTTCGTTGGACTAAGAAGGGGAAGGAAAAAAGTGAGTCGGTAACACTAATTCCTAATCCTCAAATCAGCCCTTCCCCCCGGTTTTCTCAACGAATACGTAATTGTTAGGAGCGAAATCTTGGTATAATGCGAAAAGGCAAGCAGGCAAGCGTCAAGTCCAAAGAAATAAAAAAATACTTATTTTTTTTTCGGATTAGGATTAAACAAAAGGATTCGCAAATAAAAGAGCTAATGCTACAACCAATCCATAAATTGTTAAAGCTTCCATAAACGCCAAACTAAGCAATAAAGTACCTCGTATCTTACCCTCTGCTTCGGGCTGTCTCGCAATACCTTCTACAGCTTGGCCTGCAGCAGTACCTTGACCAACTCCCGGTCCAATAGAAGCAAGTCCTACAGCCAACCCAGCAGCAATAACGGAAGCGGCAGAAATAAGTGGATTCATTATAAGTTCCTCGCACAAAAAAAAGGAAATGGTTAATGATACAATCAACGAATAAATTATGACTTAAATTATTCCATCGACTAAGATTCAGCCAGTCGAAGTCAGTAAGAACTCCGAATTGAAATAAAAATATTCCATCAGATCATCAGAAAGATTTATCCTTTTTAGTTCGTATTTGTTGAATCTTTCCCGAATCTATACAACTTGATTTTATCATTTCCTTCTTTCTAACCATTCGTTTAATTCTTCGACCCTTTCTTGATTTTTTTTATTTCTTCATTCAATTCATAGTCATAAATAAATGAAAAACATAAAAAAAGACTTCTATTGATATCCCCATCTAAATTAAAGTAGGCCTTATATATTAGTTCATATATAACTAGTCAATATCTAATATACAATATACATGTCTTTCTTCCACAACGTAAACCCAGCATTTTACCTTAAATTCAATTGGATTCTAGAATCTTTCTTTGAATTGAAACATTTACAAGAGTTTACTTATAACCATTCGATTCCATATGCCTAGTTCGTACTTTCTATCCAACCCCCCCCTCTAATATCCCTTTTCTTATTTTCTATTACTCTAGAACATACTTGTATGTTCCCTAAGTATATTCTCTTGAAACAGATATTGACTTGATCTAAGAAAAAAGACGCTTTCGAAAATGAATTAATGATGACCCTCCATAGATTCGCCTATATAAGC